GGACAAATTGGCGTATTACCAAATCACGCTCCTATTGCCACAGCAGTAGATATAGGTATTTTGAGAATACGCCTTAACGACCAATGGCTAACGATGGCTCTGATGGGCGGTTTTGCTAGAATAGGTAATAATGAGATCACTGTTTTAGTAAATGATGCAGAGAAAAGTGGTGACATTGATCCACAAGAAGCTCAGCAAACTCTTGAAATAGCGGAAACTGCTTTGAGAAAAGCTGAAGGAAAGAGACAAACAATTGAGGCAAATCTAGCTCTGCGACGGGCTAGGACCCGGGTAGAGGCTATCAATGCGATTTCATAACGAGTGGGTGCGTCCGAATAATCATCGATTTATACACCCTATATTTAATTTATTTAATATTTAATTTATTTGGGTGTTTTGTTTGACTTGATTCTGTCGAGTAAATAAAATCAAGCACAATCAGATTTTGATGCAACGAAAAAGAAATAGAAACGATACAAAATAAATATCATTAAAAGAAAATGGGTATAAAAACTTATTAGATACCACGGACCGCGGTATCTAATAAGTTCTACCTACTATTGGATTTGAACCAATGACTCCCGCCGTATGAAAGCAATACTCTAACCGCTGAGTTAAGTAGGTCATTTATCTTCACAAAGAAAACCAAAAAGGACTCATCCCATCGATGGATTATAAATATCATATTACTTAGAAGCAATACCGATCAATATGATCTTGGATCATGGAATAGTGATCTTGAGAAGATTCATGAGAATATTCATCTTGACAAGAAATTATCTACATAATAAAATATAAATATATATTACAAGCACTAAGGGCTATAGCTCAGTTGGTAGAGCACCTCGTTTACACGCGCGCCGATGTTTTTCAGGGGAGTCCATCATGGAATCAAAAAAATTGATCTTATTGACAAATCGATGTCTTACTCCATAACTTTGAGGGAAGAAGAGAACAATAGCCTGACAAGGGTTCGGTCCGTTTAGGTGCCCAGTTAGGTGCCAAACAGACCCCATCATTGATTTGATATATTGATAAGGTGAATATCCAGTCTATTCAATGCTAGGCTGAGCATAAGGGCCTCAAAAAAATCTCTTTTCGTCCTATGAACTTTAAGGTGTATGAAGTTTCATATTTGATTTTTAAGTAGAGCGATAGAGACTTCATTTCACTTAGGTTAATCTAGGCTATAGGCAGACCTACGTCAAGATAACCCCCCTTGAAAAACTTTGGTAGTGTTCCTGAATCTGAATCCACATAATGACTCAGAGCACATGGAGCCATCTCCTTATTTTTCGGTGAAAAATAAAAATGGCGGACTAGCTGATATTTATATCAGTTAATGAAAGAGCCCAATGCACAAAAAATGCATGTTGGGTCTTTGAAACAGTTCAGATCATTTTGATAATAATAAGTTTGATCTGTTTTACCGAGAAAGTCTACGGTTCGAGTCCGTATAGCCCTAGAGTCCTATAAAATAAAAATGAATATTAAAATACAAAAAATTGTATTATTTTTCATTTGAATTTCCTCGTTATTGTTTTAACTGACTGATTGCTTCATCAAAAGATAATCATTCCTATAAGCCCATTCATGAGGATCATTTAAAGTAGAATATCAAACTAAAAGCAAAAACGCATTTCATTTCAATGGACCCAATCGATCTTTTTCCAGTTGTGGATGAACAAACTAACTTTTGTTCAGTACTCTTCGTAGAAAAATTCATATGGCATTTTCATCGTTTCCTGTCCGAAATCAACCAGTTAATTATACTACCCTTCGTTTGGTATACCCAATTCTATGGAATTTTGTATCATGACCCGAGTCTGGTTAAAAACTCCAACCGAACCCAACCCCAATAAAATCTACCTAACCCAACCCAATCAAATCTAATACTAATAGTAATTTACGTCGGTATTCCGCGCTATTTGTGCACAATATCCAGTTTGAAAAGCGCATATCTTTGCTAATGCTAAGTTTCATTGTAAACATTGTTAACAACGTAAAATAGGCTTTCCTTCGTATAACTTACTTAGACCTAGTCTTCTCTTTCGATATTCAATGAATAGAAAATCCTCCATCGGGATTGGATTCTAATAAAAGGAATACCAAGACCCATATATTCTAAATCTTGAGATGCAAATTCCTATACATTCTATTACATCTGACTACTTGTTCTATTCTAAACCACTAATAAAATAAAAAAGAGACAAATGGACATATTCATAAAAAAAAATGAATATTTAAATATAAATATATTCTATTTATATAAAGATAATCAAATAGAAAGGATCATAGAAATCGATTTCAATTTCGATCAATTTATAATAAATAGAATTCAAAATTCGAAATAAAAAAAAGAGAATTCTATTTAGAATCCCTTTTCTTTAGAGAGAATACTCGGTAAGATTTAGATGAAAACAAGAGAATTTGGATAAGAGCAATAGTTAGTTTTAACTATAACTAAAAAAAATAAAAAGATATGTAATAAAAATAGGAT